TGGAATCCGTTAGATTGGTACTAGGATTTCACACAACTAGTTAGAGAATTCCACTGAATTTATTGATCATTAGATAGAATTCAATTAAGATATTGTATGAAAGTATGCTTCCTTCTATTTTCGTGCGAGAATTGAGGGGTTTTTGATTGAGTACGTAAAAAAAGCAGGATTCTTTTGTTCATTTTCCCCGTTTATCCCTTAATCAATAACTCAAAACTCAATCAAATACAATTATCTCCAAGAATGAAAGAATGAAATGTTTGTTATGCTTAATATCTTTAGTTTTATCTGTAGCTGTCTTAATTCTGCCCTTCATTCGAGTAGTTTTTTCTTTGCTAAGTTACCCGAGTCTTACGCTTTTCTTAATCCAATCGTAGATTTTATGCCAGTCATCCCTGTGCTCTTTTTTCTCTTAGCCTTTGTTTGGCAAGCTGCTGTAAGTTTTCGATGAGATCTTTAGTTAATACTGTCCTACAAAGATTCATGATTTAATCAATAAAAAAAAAACTAACAATTGAAAAAAGATCGGATCTCTTACATTATGATATGAACCCTCGATTCAAACATGGAAATTCTTGAATAGGCGCGATGAATCTGAATCATCTCATTTCCTCGTTTTGCCCTTCTTCACCTTCCAGTGAACAAGAAACTAGTAAATCCCCCCACAGTAACTGTAGATATGACAGAGAATTTGGATACCGAAAAGATATTAGGTTTTTTCTTTTTTGATTTATCTCTAAACCACTTCATCTATTGGTTTGGTGTCAAACCTAGAATATGGGGTATAAAAATAGATAATCTATTCTCCTTTTCCAAAAAATAGGATCTTATCCTGGAGATTGTATAATGCTTACTCTTAAACTCTTCGTTTACACAGTAGTGATATTTTTTGTTTCTCTCTTTATCTTTGGATTCCTATCGAATGATCCAGGGCGTAATCCAGGGCGTGAGGAATAAAAAAAGAAAGGGGGTCTCAAGATTTTTTTTTTTTGAATTTGAAGTCGAAAGAAAATATTAAGCCGTCGGAAGAAACGGAAAGAGAGGGATTCGAACCCTCGGTACGAAGAAGTCGTACAACGGATTAGCAATCAGCCGCTTTAGTCCACTCAGCCATCTCTCCCAATTAACAAAGGATAATGACTATGTTACCCCTGAAGTAAAGAAAAAGTATTTCAAAAATAGAAAAAAAAAAAAAGAGTGAAGTTGGTACATTAAAGAGTACCCTTTGAATTTTATTTCATCCGATCCGAAGGGTCCGTCCTTTATTTGATTCCCCCGCCTGGCCGGGTCGGTACCTAGCCAGGCCATTTCTTGTTATGCTATATAGTTCTTTTGGGGCAGGTCTTCTACTAAATAACCCCTCAAGAACACACATTTTTTCAAGGTCAAAAGGCCCTCCTTTTCTTATCTCATTAAGTTTCTCCAGGAAAAGACCCGAGCACTCTCATTTCCAATTTCATTTAGGATTTTGTCCTTAATCCTATCTTTATTTATTATATTACATTATTACATAGAGTAATGTTCTTGTTCGACAAATGGTCCATTCATATACAATAATCACAATGTAGCGGGTATAGTTTAGTGGTAAAAGTGTGATTCGTTCTATTAACAACTGAAATAGTTAAGGGGTCTTTAGGTTTTATTCATATTCCGTTCCGATTAAAAACTTTATTTCTTAGAAAGGATTGAATCCTTTACCTCTCAATAAGCGATTTGAGGAATCATATACATTTTCGTGATTTGTACCCAAAAGTCCATTATAAATTTTCACATTGGAGTAGGGAATCGCGAAGCATAATTTTTTTGCGCTGTATCAAGACTTAACAATTGAATGAGTATTAAGTAAAGAATCCATGGAGGAAGATACAAAAGTGTACTTCTAATCGTAACTAGATCTTCAATTTTTTCATTTGAAGAGGTTGAAGCACAATAGCTAATAAAGGACGACTTTGGTTTACTAAAGTTATCGACATTTTATTTCAGCTCGGGTGGAAACAAAAATTTCTTTCCTCAAGATTCACGCAAGGAGAAATAGAGAACGAAGTAACTAGAAGGACTTTTCAAAATACCCCTCGTCTTCTAGAGGGATTATCTAGAAAGCAATTTGTTTGGTATACATTCAGACAGAAAAGCGGACATAGATCTTATGAAGCAACTTCTTTTAGTTCGTTTATGGCTTAGATTATGGAATCCAGCCATCTTCCATAAAGGAGCCGAATGAAATAAAAGTTTCATGTTCGGTTTTGAATTAGAGACGTTAAAAATAATGAATTGACGTCGACTATAACCCATAGCCTTCCAAGCTAACGATGCGGGTTCGATTCCCGCTACCCGCTCTCTATTCATTATGAGAAGGATGAGAAGGATGCGTGTATCATAAAAGGGAAGAAAATACGCACCTTTCACTTTTCTCAAATAGAACAGATAGAATCTTATTCTTTTTTTTTATCGCATATTGAAAGTATAGATAGGAAAAGAAAAAAATGCGAAAGAAGCAACT